TCTAATGTAGCAATTTACGTGTTTTATAATTTATACAATAAATAAAAAATATTTCTTAAAATTCTAAAAATATCAAATTTTTGTTAGTAAAAATACTAGTAATTATTTTGGTTAGTTAACAAATTGTCTAATATAGCAATTTACGTGTTTTATAATTTATACAATAAATAAAAAATATTTCTTAAAATTCTAAAAATATCAAATTTTTGTTAGTAAAAATACTAGTAATTATTTTGGTTAGTTAACAAATTGTCTAATATAGCAATTTACGTGTTTTATAATTTATACAATAAATAAAAAATATTTCTTAAAATTCTAAAAATATCAAATTTTTGTTAGTAAAAATACTAGTAATTATTTTGGTTAGTTAACAAATTGTCTAATATAGCAATTTACGTGTTTTATAATTTATACAATAAATATAAAAAAATAAGGTGCCTGAATAAAGGATTATTTTGATAGAATAAATTATATACTATGTATTCTTATTGTAAAATAAAGATTTAAACTTTTCTTTGGATACCAAAAATCCAAGTGCTTTAATACACTAATTTACATTAAAAAGATAAGCTAATATAAGCTATTAGGTTCATACCCTAAGTATAGGGGTTAATCCTCTTCTTTTTAATTAATTCTAGTTTTGTTTTATTTTTTAGATCTATAATTTTGGGGATTATAGTATCTTTTTGTTCTAATAATTTAATTATAATTTGGGTTGGATTAGAAATTTCATTATTGTCTTTTATACCTATTATAACTGGGGAAAGTTTATTAAATTCTGAATCTTCAATAAAGTACTTTATTGTACAAAGCTTAAGTTCATCATTATTATTACTGGGGATAATAATAATAGTTTTAGATTTAAGTTTTTTAAGAGATTTAATTATATCTATTTCATTAATAATTAAAATTGGAGTTGCACCTTTTCATAGTTGAGTATTAAGTGTTGTTGAGGGATTAAACTATTTTAGTTTATTTATTATATTATTTATAATAAAAATTGTACCTTTATTTATTTGTAGATTAATAAATATTAATCTTATAATTTTTTCTTTTTTAACAATGGTTATTGGTTCAATTTCTGGTTTAATTCAAAATTCAATTCGTAAATTACTAGCTTTTTCGTCAATTTATAATTTAGGGTTAATTATTTCTTGTATTTATGAAATTTCAATTTGATTAATTTATTTCTTAATTTATGGTTTTATTCTTGGTTTGTTACTGATTATATTAAATTCGTTAAATTCAAATTATTTAAATCAAATTATTATGGTTGAATTTGATTTGTTTAAAAAATTAATTTTTTGATCAATTATGTTATCAATAGGAGGTTTGCCTCCATTTTTAGGATTTTTTAATAAACTTATTGTTATTGAATTTTTAATTAGTAATGAATGTTTAATTTTAGTAATTACATTGATTTTAACTGCATTAATAGTAATTTTTTACTATATTCGTTTAACTTTTATTTCTTTAATATTTTTTTCTTCTAGTTTAAAGGTCAATTTAATTAATGTTTCTAGATTAAGTATGTTAATTTTAGTATTTAATTTATTGTCATTTCCTTTTGTTTTGTTTTTTAAGAGCTTAGTTTAAAAGTCTTTAAGTTAAGAATTAAACTATTAGCCTTCAAAGTTAAAAATACTTATAAGGTAAGTCTTAGGACTACCCTACTTAAAATTTGCAATTTTATATTTTTATAAACTATAAGACTAAAAATTTATTAAGAGGAAAATATTTCCATTGATAAATTTACAGTTTATTACTTTTATTCAGACATCTTAATTGCATGAGTAAATGATTATTTTCTACTAATCATAAGGATATTGGTACAATATATTTTATTTTTGGTATTTGATCTGGTATATTAGGAATAATATTGAGAATAATTATTCGTGTTGAATTAGGTCAGCCAGGTTCTTTTATAAATAATGATCAAGTTTATAATGTAGTAGTTACATCACATGCTTTCATTATAATTTTTTTTATAGTTATACCTATTATAATTGGAGGTTTTGGAAATTGATTAGTTCCATTAATAATTGGAGCTCCTGATATAGCTTTCCCTCGAATGAATAATATAAGTTTTTGACTTTTACCTCCTTCTTTATGCTTACTAGTTATTAGTTCAATAGTTGAAATAGGTGCTGGTACTGGTTGAACAGTTTATCCACCACTATCTTCTAATATTGCCCATTCTGGAGCAAGAGTAGATTTAGCAATTTTTTCCTTACATTTAGCTGGTATTTCATCAATTTTAGGTGCAGTTAATTTTATTACTACAATTATTAATATGCGAGGTGTTGGTATATATTTTGATCGTACTCCATTATTTGTTTGATCTGTTTTAATTACTGCTATTCTTTTATTGCTTTCATTACCTGTATTAGCAGGAGCTATTACCATACTATTAACTGATCGAAATATTAATACATCTTTTTTTGATCCATCTGGGGGTGGAGATCCAATTCTTTATCAACATTTATTTTGGTTTTTTGGTCATCCTGAAGTTTATATTTTAATTCTTCCTGGCTTTGGATTAATTTCTCATATTGTTAGTCAAGAAAGTGGTAAGAGAGAATCATTTGGGTATATTGGTATATTATATGCTATAATTTCAATTGGTTTATTAGGTTTTGTTGTTTGAGCTCATCATATATTTACTGTTGGAATAGATGTTGATACTCGTGCTTATTTTACTTCAGCTACAATAATTATTGCTGTACCTACTGGTATTAAGATTTTTAGTTGAATGGCAACTATACATGGAGTTACTTTTCAACCATCAATTTCTATAATTTGATCTCTTGGTTTTGTTTTTTTATTTACTATAGGTGGGTTAACAGGTATTGTTTTATCTAACTCTTCAATTGATGTTGCATTACATGATACATATTATGTTGTTGCTCATTTTCACTATGTTTTATCTATAGGTGCTGTATTTGCTATTATGGCTGGGTTTATTCACTGATACCCTTTATTTTCAGGGTTAACTTTAATTTCTAATTGACTAAAAATTCAGTTTTTTATTATATTTATTGGGGTTAATATAACATTTTTTCCCCAGCATTTTTTAGGTTTAAGCGGATTACCTCGTCGATATTCTGATTATCCTGATTCTTATACAATATGAAATGTAATTTCTTCAATTGGAAGTTTAATCTCATTAATTAGAGTATTTTATATAATTTTTATTATTTGAGAAAGCATAATTTCTAATCGTAACCCTTTATTTTCTAATAATATACTTTCTTCAATTGAATGATACCAAAAAATACCACCTGATGAACATTCTTATTCTGAATTACCTATATTAATTAATTTCTAATATGGCAGATTAGTGCAATGAATTTAAGATTCATATATAAATTACAATATTTTATTAGAAATTTCAACATGAATAATATTTTCTTTTCAAGATTCAGTATCTCCTTTAATAGAACATCTTATTTTATTTCATGATCATACTATAATAATTATTATAATTATTACTATAATTGTTTTTTATATAATATTTTCAATAATAATTAATAAATATTTAAATCGATATTTGTTAGAAGGACAAATAATTGAATTAATTTGAACTATTTTACCTGCACTTATACTTATTTTTATTGCTTTCCCTTCTTTACGTATTTTGTATTTATTAGAAGAAACTAAGGTACCAATATTAACAATTAAGTCAATTGGTCATCAATGATATTGATCTTACGAATATTCAGATTTTAATAAGATTGAATTTGATTCTTATATAATACCAACAAATGATTTAGAATCTTCTCAATTTCGTTTACTTGAAGTTGATAATAAAGTGGTTTTACCTTTTAACACTAATATTCGATTATTGTTTACTTCAAGAGACGTAATTCATTCTTGAACTGTCCCTTCATTAGGGTTAAAGGTTGATTGTTCCCCTGGACGAATTAATCAGGGGTCTATTAATATTAATCGTCCTGGTATTTATTATGGTCAATGTTCAGAAATTTGTGGTGCTAATCATAGTTTTATACCAATCTGCCTTGAAAGAATTAATATAAATATATTTATTAATTGATTAATACTTTATTCATTAGGTTACTTAAAGCAAGTATTGATCTCTTAAATCAAATTATAGTAGTTAGCGTTTACTTCTAATGGAAAAATTTAGTTTAATAAAAACATCAGTTTGTCAAATTGAATATACTTAAGAAGTAATTTTTTTTGCCTCAAATATCCCCAATATGATGATTAAATATAATACTAATATTTATTTTTTGTATAATAATTATAAACTCTATAATTTATTTTAACTTTTATTACATAAAAAGAACTTATAATAATTATAAAAATATAAATTTTAATTGAAAATGATAACTAATTTATTCTCAGTTTTTGATCCTTGTACTGGTATTTTTTCATTAAATTGATTAAGAACTATCATTTTTATTTTAATTATTCCATATAATTTTTGATTTATCCCAAATAAATTAAGCTTAATTTATAATAATTTATTAATTACATTAAATTTAGAAATATCAATACTTATACCTTATAAGGGTATAACTATATTTATATTAAGAATTTTTTTTTTAATTTTAGTAAATAATTCTATAGGGTTAGTACCCTATGTTTTTACAAGATCATCACATTTAATATTTTCTTTATCACTTGCATTACCAATATGATTATCTTTTATAATTTATGGTTGATTTAATAATACAAATATAATGTTTACTCATTTAGTACCTATTGGTACTCCTTTTATTTTAATACCTTTTATAGTAATAATTGAAACAATTAGAAATTTAATTCGTCCAGGATCACTTGCTGTTCGATTAACAGCTAACATAATTGCTGGACATTTATTAATATCATTATTAGGTAATAGAAGTTTAAGTATAATAGTAATTTTAATATTTGTATTTATTATTTTAATATCTTTTGAAATTGCAGTATCTGCAATTCAAGCATATGTGTTTATAACATTAACTACATTATATTCAAGAGAAGTATAAATGAATAATCACCCTTTTCATTTAGTTGATATAAGTCCTTGACCTATTACAGGTTCAATTGGTGTTATAACAATAACTTCAGGATTAATTATATGATTTCATAAATTAAATATAAATTTAGTCTTACTAGGTACTTTAATTGTTTTGTTAACAATAATTCAATGATGACGAGATATCAGTCGTGAATCAACTTTTCAAGGTATGCATACTAAAAAAGTTACTTTGAGAATAAAACTAGGTATGATTCTTTTTATTTTATCTGAAGTATTATTTTTTATGTCTTTTTTTTGAGCTTATTTTCATAGAAGATTATCTCCATCTATAGAAATTGGTTTGCAATGACCTCCTATAGGTATTAAGCCTTTTAATCCAATAAATATTCCTATATTAAATACTATAATTTTATTATCTTCAGGTATTTCAATAACATGAGCCCATCATTCTTTAATTAATAAAAATTATTCTCAAAGAATACAAAGAATTATATTAACTATCTTTTTAGGTATTTATTTTACTATTTTACAAGCTTATGAATATAATGAATCTAGTTTTTGTATTTCAGATTGTATTTATGGTTCAACTTTTTTTATAAGAACTGGATTTCATGGGTTTCATGTTATTGTTGGAACAATTTTTATTATTATTAGATCTGTTCGTATTTATAAACTTCATCAATCAAGAATCCATCATGTAGGATTTGAATCTTCTGCTTGATATTGACATTTTGTAGATGTAGTTTGATTATTTTTATATATTAGAGTATATTGATGAGGGATGTATTCATTTATTATAAAAAGTAAAATAAGCTTCCAACTTATAAGTCCTATTTTGGAATGAATAATAAATTTAGTTTTAATTAATTTTAGTATTGTATTTATTTTAATTATATTAATCATGACTTTGTTAACTTTTTTAAGTAAAAAATCTATTATTGATTTGCAAAAATCTACATCTTTTGAATGTGGGTTTAATCCAATAAGATATAGTCGATTACCTTTTTCTATTCATTTCTTTTTAATTGCGGTTATTTTTTTGATTTTTGATATTGAAATTATTATTATTATTCCAATAATTTTTTTGTTGAAATCTAGAAATTTAATTTATTGGTTAGTAACTTCAGTTACATTTATTATTGTATTAATTATTGGTTTATATCATGAATGATATAATGGATTATTAAACTGAACTAATTAAGCAATGTATAAGGATTATATTTAATTATAATATTTAATTTGCAGTTAAAAGGTGTTTTTTTTTGAAACTAATCTTTAACAAAGAAGTAAAAAATTTACTTTTAGTTTCGACCTAAATATAGAGTTTATACTCCATGTTTTAATTGAAGCCAAATCAGAGGCATTTTATTGTTAATAAAAAAATTGAATTAATTTCCAATTAAAAGGAATTATGTATAAGATTAGCTGCTAACTAAATTTTAAAGCGGTTAAATTCCGTTTATTCCTTTATTTATATAGTTTAATAAAAACACTTTATTTTCAATAATGAAATAGTATACACTTATAAGTTATTTTAAGAAAAATTTCTCCCTAATATCTTCAATATTATGCTCTAATATAATAAGCTATTAAAATTAAATTATAAATATAAATCAAATTAAGAATGTAATTAAGAATATTTTAATATTATTATTAATTAAATTTTGCATTTTTAGTGAAATATTTATTAAATAATATGATAACCCAACAGCCCCGTAGTATTCCCCTCATATTAATAAATAATTATTTGAATAAATTCTAACATTATAAAACTTATTGTATAAAAAGTATGAATGTCTAAATAAAAATCATATTTTTCTATTAAATAAGTAAAAATTATTTGTAAATAAATAAGACAAATTAAATATTTCTAATCCTATTCAAAACCCAAATATAACTATTAACAAAGTTATAATTTTAATATAAGCTGGTATTATAATTAATGTTAAATCTAAATTAATTATTCATATTTGTAAACACCCAAAAAACACAGAGAAAAATGTTAAAAAATAAATACTTAATTTTATAAAACTAAATTTATCAAAAACAAGGTTTAATCTTATTAATTTATTGTTATGTATAATTGAATAATAACACAATCGAATGCTATATCTAGATGTAAGTCCTAATCTTAAATATATAATAATAAATATAAATGTATTTATATTAAAATTTAAATATCTTTCAACAATTAAATCTTTTGAATAAAATCCAGATAAAAATGGAATACCACAAAGAGCTATGGTTGAAATATTAAAACAAGCTGTAGTAAAAGGTATTGAATTACACACAATTCCTATTAAGCGAATATCTTGATTATCATTTATATAAAAAATAAAAATTCCCGCACATAAAAATAATAGTGATTTAAATATAGCATGAGTTAATAAATGAAAAAATGATAAATCAATTATATTTATTAATAGGGAAACTATTATTAATCCTAACTGTCTAAGAGTAGATAATGCAATAATTTTTTTTAAGTCAAACTCAAAATTTGCACAAATAGAAGAAAAAACCATTGTTATTAAACTAATAAATAATAAGGTATTTCTAAAAAACAAATTATTATTAAATCGAATTAATAAATATACACCAGCAGTAACTAATGTAGATGAATGAACTAAAGCTGATACAGGTGTAGGAGCAGCTATAGCTGCTGGAAGTCAACATGAAAATGGAATTTGAGCTCTTTTTGTAAAACAAGATATAATTATAAGTCATGAAATATAACTATCAAAATAATCTTTATAAAAAATAAAGTGTCATCTTCCATAAGATAGTATTCATGAAATACAAATAATTAAACCTGCATCCCCAATTCGATTAGTTAAACAAGTAATTAATCCTGCAACATAACTGTTATTAGATATATAATAAATAACTAAACAATATGAAATTAATCCCAACCCATCTCAACCTAATATAATTCTTAATAAATTTGGTCTTATAATTATTAAAATTATTCTTAAGACAAACAAAATTACTAAAAATAAAAATCGTAAAGATGAATTTGAAATACCCCCTATATATCTATATCTATATAAAATAACTATAGAAGAAATAAATAAAACTACAGATATAAATATTATAGAAATGAAATCAAATAATAATACATAAGACAAATTCACTGAATTTAAATTTAATAAAGAAACTTCAATAATTAATGAATAATTTAATAAATTAAAAATTATTCCAAAATAAAATGAAATTATTGAAATTAATAATATTATAAAAAATCAAACAACATAAAAATTAAATTTAATCAAAATTTAAGGATAAAAAAATCTTCAAAGAAACCACAATTCTATATTTTGTATAAACTACTTAAATTATTAAAATAATAAATCTATTAAGAACATTAACATTAATATAGGAATAATATGAATTAGTAATAGTAAATATTCTCGTACCTTATTAGTTATATATCTATATATCATAAAATATTGGCCGTGATATGTATATCTAAAAAGATAAAATCTAAAACAGGCTCTTAAAAAAGAAATTAAAACTAAGTAATAAATAGAACAAGATCAATAACTAATTCTACTAATTATAATAAAAATTTCTCTAAGGAAGTTGATTCTTGGTGGACATCTTATATTAAAAGAACATAAAATAAATATAATTATAGATAAATTAGGTATAAAACAAATTAATCCTTTATTAATATAAAATCTTCGACTTCCTAATCGATCATATATTATATTAGCTAAACAAAACAAACCTGATGAACATAAACCATGACCAATTATTATTAAATATGCTCCAATAATCCCAAATTTAAATATTGTTAATATTCTTATTATACATATTCTTATATGAGCAACTGAAGAATATGCAATTAAACATTTTACATCTCCTTGAATTAAACAGATTAATCTAACTAATAAAGTACCTACAATACATATTGAGAATAAAATATATCTGTATAAATTAAATCTTAATTCACATATAAATCTAAATCGAATAATACCATATCCTCCAACCTTTAATAATAAACCTGCTAAAATTATAGATCCTGAAACAGGTGCTTGAACATGTGCTTTTGGAAGTCAAAAATGAAGTATAAATACAGGTAATTTTACTAAAAAGGCAAAAATTATAGAAAAATAAATAAAAAAACTTACATTTAAATAATAAATTATATCAAAAAATATTGAGTTGAATGTTATATATAAATTTATAATAATTAGTAATAATGGTAATGAAGCAAATAAAGTATAAAAAAATAAGTAAAGACCAGAAATTAAACGTTCTGGTTGATATCCTCACCCTAAAATCAAAATTATTAAAGGAATTAATCTAAACTCAAAAAATAAATATATTATAAAAATATTCAAAACCGAAAAAATTAAGACTAAACAAATAATTAATAACAAATTTACTATTAAAAATATATTTCTTGAAAAATCAAATTGAATATGATTTCTAGCCTTAATCATTAAAAAACCAATAAATAAAGTTAATAGTACCAATCCAAATGATAAATTATCCAACCCAAGAAAATAACTAATATTAAAGAAAAATATTATATTAAAATTAATTATTATAATTATTATAATAATTAATATTATAATTTGATACAAATACCATGAAGATTTTATAAATAAGCAGGGGGTCATAAAAATTATAAATAATAAATATTTTATCATAAAAATATAGAATTTAAATAATCGTTTCCGTGACACCGAATTATATTTACTAATAGTCTAAGCCCTAAGACTCCTTCACAAACAAATAAAGTTATAAATAATACATGAATATAAAAAATATAATTTCTTTTTAAACAAAAAATTACTGAAATTAATAATAATATTAAAACAACAAATTCTAGTCTAATTAATACTAAAAGAATATGTTTACGAATAAAAATTAAAGAGATAATTCTCAAGAAAAAAATAGTTAATAAAAAATTCATTTGTTTTAATAATTTAATAAAAATTTTAGTTTTGTAAACTAAATTTAAGTCATAAACTTTTAAAACATCAGTAAAGTATAATTTATACATCTTAAGTATCCAAAACTTAAATTTTTATTAAACTATTTTCTGAAATTAAAATATTAATAATTAAAATAATAATAATTAACTCCTTATTAATTATTTGATTAAAAAATCCTATAAGAATAGGACTCATGCTATTATTGCAAACTTTAATTATAATTTTGTTTATAAATAAAATTCTTACCTCATCATGATTTGTTATAATTACATTTTTAATAATAATTGGTGGATTATTAATTATTATCTCTTACATAAGAAGAATCTCTTCAAACGAAAAATTTAAGTTTAATTTAAATTTAACTTTAATTTTAATTTTTTTGATTGTTTATTTAGATGAAATATTTGAAAATCAAATTAATGAAATACAAGATTTAATTTTTATAAAATCTATTGAACAAATTTCTATAATTAAATTATATAATAATAAAACATTTTTAATAACTATTTTATTAGTTAATTATCTATTACTCACAATAATTGTAATTTCAAAAATTGTTAAACATTATAAGGGACCATTACGATCAAAATATTAAAACAAATGAATCAACCAATTCGAAAAAATAATCCATTAATTAAAATTGTAAATAATTCACTTATTGACTTACCAGCACCAATAAATTTATCCTTATGATGAAATTTTGGATCAATTTTAGGATTATGTTTAATTATTCAACTTATTTCAGGAATTTTTTTATCCATACATTATACAGCTAATATTGAAATTGCTTTTGATAGAGTAAGACATATTACTCGAGATGTAAATTATGGTTGAATAATACGAACAATTCATTCAAACGGTGCATCAATATTTTTTGTTTGTTTATATTTACATACAGGACGAGGAATTTATTATGGTTCTTATAATTATATTAAAACATGATTTATAGGTGTTATCATTTTGTTAATAACTATAGCAACTGCTTTTTTAGGTTATGTATTACCATGAGGACAAATATCATTTTGAGGTGCAACTGTTATTACAAACTTATTATCAGCAATCCCTTATATTGGATCAATAATAGTAAATTGACTTTGAGGGGGGTTTGCAGTTGATAATGCTACACTTTCACGTTTTTTTAGATTACATTTTATATTACCATTTATTATTATAATATTAACTATTATTCATTTATTTTTCTTACATATGACTGGGTCTAATAACCCTATTGGGTTAAATTCTAATCTAGATAAAATCCCTTTTCATCCATATTTTTCTATTAAAGATTTAATAGGTTTTACAATTATTTTATCCATATTATTAATTCTTAATTTACTAGAACCATATTTGTTATCTGATCCAGATAATTTTACTCATGCAAACCCTATAGTAACTCCAATTCATATTCAACCTGAATGATATTTCTTATTCGCTTATGCTATTTTACGATCAATTCCTAATAAATTAGGGGGAGTATTAGCATTATTTTTTTCTATTCTAATTTTGATTGTATTACCATTTTCAATAAAAATAAAATTTAAGGGTTTAATATTTTACCCAATAAACCAAATTAATTTTTGATTATTTATTTCTATTATTATTTTACTTACCTGAATTGGTGCTCGACCAGTAGAATTACCATTTACAACATCAGGTTTAATTTTAACCATTATATATTTTTCATATTTTATTACTGACCCTATTTTAAGAAAAATATGAGATAAGGTTATTAGTTAGTTATTTAGCTTATACTAAAGCATATATTTTGAAAATATAAGAAAGAGTAATTTAATGACTTAACAAAAAAAAATGATAATAAATGATCATTTTAATAAAAATAAAAAATATTAATATATTTAACGATAATGGTAAATAGCATTTTCAAGCAAGATATATCAATTTATCGTATCGATAACGAGGAAAAGTAGAACGGACTCAAATAATAATAAAACATATAAAAATAACTTTAATAAAAAACAAAAAACTTAGAAAATTACCCCCAAAAAAAATTAGACATGTAATCAAACAAATAAAAATAATACTAGAATATTCAGAAATAAATAATAAAGCAAAACCACCTCCTCCGTATTCAACATTAAATCCAGATACTAATTCTCTTTCACCTTCTGAAAAATCAAATGGAGTTCGATTTCTTTCAGCCAAACATCTTGAAAATCAACATATAAATAAAGGAATTATTAAAAAGCAAAATCAAAAATTAGATTGCATAATTATTATATCTAAAAAATTATATCTTTCGATTAATAAAAAATAACATAATAAAATAATAGACAAAGATACTTCATAAGAAATTGCTTGTGATACACTACGTAAAGCACCTAAAATTGAATACATACTATTTGAAGACCAACCACAAATAATTAAACCATAAACTCTTAATGTTGAACAACATAAAAAGAAAAGTAAACCAAAATTAAAATTAATATTATTTAAAACATAGGGAAATAAAATTCAAATAAATAAAGATTGAATTAATAAAAAAAAAGGACAAATATAGTATATTAAAAAATTAGAATTTATAGGTCAAGACTGTTCCTTAACAAATAATTTAATACCATCTCTGAAAGGTTGAAGAATTCCTAAAAACCCAACTTTGTTTGGGCCTTTACGAATTTGTATATAACTTAATACCTTTCGTTCTAACAAAGTAAAAAACCCAACAGAAATTATTACTATAATTACCAAAAATAATGATGTTATAAAATAAATTATTGAATGTAAATAATATTACTTAATTAAATTCTAAATTTAATACATTAATCTGCCAAATCAACATTTAAATATAACAATAAAAATTGTATTTAATGGTCCTTTCGTACTAAAAAAATATTGATTTATTCAGATAGAAACCAACCTGGCTTACACCGGTTTGAACTCAAATCATGTAAGAATTTAAAAGTCGAACAGACTTAGATTATAAAGAATCTACCCCTTATACTTATCTTAATTCAACATCGAGGTCGCAAACTTTAATATAAATAAGAACTCCCCATTAAAATTACGCTGTTATCCCTAAGGTAACTTTATCTTGAAATCAAAAATAAGGATCAAAAAAACATAAATTAATGAAAAAATTAAATAAAGCCTAAATTTATTTGTCACCCCAACAAAATACATAAAAATATAAAAAAACTAAAAATAATTTATAAAATAAAAAGTTCTATAGGGTCTTTTCGTCCCAAAAAAATAACTAAGCTTTTTTACTTAGAAATTAAATTATAATAATAAAATTAATAAAATATATTTTTCATTAATCCATTCATTCTAGTCCCCAATTAAGAGACTAATTACTATGCTACCTTTGTACAGTCAAATTACTGCAGCTATTTAAATAATCATTGAGCAGGAACTACCTTATATTATGTTCATAAGGAAATGTTTTTGATAAACAGTTGAAAATAATTTTTGTCGAGTTAATTATAAATTAAATAACAATTATACTAATTAAATCATTATTAAAATAAATTTTAAATTAATTTAAAAAACCTAATAAAAAAATTAATTAATATAATATTTTATAAAATTATTTTAATTTATTAAAAACTACATGTAAAATTTAAAAACTAATAAAAATATAATAAACAAAATTGAAAAAAAATGTTAAGATTATCCATAACAAAATTAGATTTAAACACAAATAATAAAAATATATTCATAAATCTATAATTTAATTATATATTAAGTAACCAGATAACCTAAAGATCGATTAGCTTTTCACTACTAAAATTAAATTAAAAAAATATTTACCACAATTAACTATTTTAAAATTAAATCTCTTTAATTCGGGAAAAATAAATACATTTAAATTTTAACTTACCCTGATACAAAAGGTACTATAAAATACTTAAACTATTTTAATAATTAAAAATCTCGAATAAAAAAGTTAATAATTTCTATTAAATACTAAAAATAAATAATTAAATATAAAAAAATAAATAATTAAAAATCAGAAAAGAATAAATTCTTCTTATTAATGTAAAAAATAAGCTTTAAAATAAGCTATAATCTGAATTCTAATTACACTTTCCAGTACAATTACTTTGTTACGACTTATCTCATATTAATGAGAGCGACGGGCGATATGTGCATAAATTAGAACTTTATTCAAAATAATTAAGTAATTAAAATTACTATTAAATCCTATTTCAATACCTTAAATTAAGATAAATCCAAATATAAATTTATAATTAAAGTAATTCATATTTGCCTTAATAAAACTGCACCTTGACCTAATATAAAATTAATATAAATAAAGAATATTTCTTTAAAAACATTCTTAACATAGAGATATACAAATAAAAATTAAGGTTTAAAATATCGTGGTTTATCAATTAAAATACAAATTCCTCTAAAAAGATTTAATTAACCGCCAAATTCTCTGAGTTTTATAAAACTTAATTATTAATATTCAGGTAAATAACAAATAATAAAATAATAGGGTATCTAATCCTAGTTTAAAATTAAAACTTAATAAACTATAATAAGAAATTAAACTTAAAATAAATTCCACCTAAATATTATATAAATAAAATCAACAAAAAAAATAATTAAAATTTAAACCAAACAAATTAATTTATATAAATTGTATAACCGCGATTGCTGGCACAATTTTAATCTATATTAATTTAATCTCTAAATATATATAAATATATAAATAAACTTAATTACTGAAATTAAAAAATTTAATAAAAATCATGTAATAAATTAAAACAACTAATTTCTAAGCAAGAATCAAACTTATTAATAACCAAAAAGTAAATAACGGAAAACCAAAAAACAAATACCCCCCCCATGAAAGACCAATTAGATTTTAACTTGATTGGATTAGACAAAGGAATTGTTTAAACTATAAATTTAAACGTTATTGATTTAATAATCATCCTTAATATTTAATTTGAAAGAAATATAAAATTTTGGGATTATAAACTTGCTATAAATGAAATATTTAACAACTTATACCTTTTTGTATACTAAGCTTGGGGACTGTAAAATTTTATATCTAAATTAAACTTTAATTGGGTATTCATAATTTACTGGGGGTAAGGGTAAACTATGTAAAGCCAATTTAGACTTTTTTGCGTTTTAAGTTTGGGGACTGTAAAATTTTATATCTAAATTAAACTTTAATTGGGTATTCTGAGTTTACTGGGGATAAACTTTTGAAAGCCAATTTAGACTTTTT